TCAATGACACCTTTATCAAAAAAATGCGTTAGTTCAGCTAATCTTCTTATACCTAGGATAAAAACCCTAGTATAGAAAAAATCTATATAACCACGATTATATGACCAGCTGTATATCTTTTTTTTTACTTCATCCAAATCCAAAAAGCTCTTTTTTGGATTCTTTTTTACAAGGGAATTTTGAAAATGCAAATTCTGAAAAAAAGAATAAGCAGATCCATAAAAGATATATGCTATGAATAGACCAAAAATTGCTAAACTTACAGAAGAAATTGCATTAGTGAGAAATTCATAAGAATTTATGGAAGAATTTGCATTTTCCTGGGACAAGTTTATTGAAGGAGTTAGCCACTTTGATAATATGGTTAACTCCAATATTCTATTATCTTTTACTCCATTATCAAAATGGATTCCTATGGATCCAATGAACAAAGTAAAAAGTAGTAATATAAGAAGAGGAAATAGCATAGTATTTCCCGTTTCATGGGGATAGACAAAAGTTTTTTTAGCCCCAAAGGGAGTACTAAAGGATCCTATCTTATTTCTTGTATTAGCAGGAATTTTTGGTATATTTTGTGAAAAAAAAGAAACTCCACTCTTCATTGTTGATAAAACAAAATCCCTATTGACTCCTTTGGATATACTTTTTCCCCATAAGGATATTGAATACAACGAACCTTCTTTAGTACTACTGTAATTTTGAAAATGAACACGCAAATACCCATCAAAAGTAAGTAAATATATCCTAAACATATAAAATGCAGTTAATCCTGCAGTAAAAGAGGCTATTATTCCAAAAAAGGGTGAATACAACCAACTATTACTAAGGATTTCATCTTTGGACCAAAAGCAAGCAAGAGGTGGAATACCACAAAGAGAAAGTGTACCACATAAAAAAGTAGTTCTTGTAATTGGAACGTATTTTCTTAAACCACCCATAAGAACCATATTCTGACTTTTATCTGGTGAATATCCAACAAGAGGTTCCATTGAATGAATAATGGATCCGGATCCTAAGAACAATAAAGCTTTCGAATAAGCATGAGTGATCAAATGGAATAAAGCAGCTTGATAAGAACCTATACCTAGAGCTAACATCATATAACCCAATTGAGACATTGTAGAATAGGCTAAGCTTCTTTTAATATCTCTCTGAGCAAGAGCTAAAGTGGCTCCTAAGAAGAGTGTTATTGTACCTACTAAAGAAATGAAATTCATTATCAAGGGTAGGGATATGAAAAGAGGAAGAAGTCTAGCTAGAAGAAAAATCCCCGCAGCAACCATAGTTGCTGCGTGTATAAGAGCCGAAATGGGAGTGGGTCCTTCCATAGCATCAGGTAACCATACGTGAAGAGGAAATTGTGCAGATTTTGCAACTGCACCAAGGAATAATAAAAAAGCACACAAAGTAGTAAGTAAGGAATTAATCCCATTATTAGGAATCCAGTTATTAGCTATTTTGAACAAATCCCGAAACTCCAAACTACCCGTTATCCAAAAAAAACCTAAAATTCCTAATAACAGACCAAAATCCCCTACACGATTAGTTACAAAAGCTTTTTGACAAGCACTCGCTGCAATTGGCCGCGTAAACCAAAAGCCTATCAATAAATAGGAACACATTCCGACAAGTTCCCAAAAAAAATAAATTTGTATCAAATTGGAACTAGTAACCAATCCCAACATGGAAGTATTAAAAAAACTTATATAAACAAAAAATCTCAAATATCCTTCATCGTGAGACATATAATCGTCACTATAAATAAGAACTAAGATTCCTACAGTAGTAATTAGTATTAACATAATAGACGTAAGGGGGTCGACCAAGTATCCAAATTCTAAGGAAAAATCATTATTGATGGTCCAAGACCATAGATATTGATAGATAGAACTTCCATTTATTTGTTGAATAGACAGGTGAAGTGAGAATACCATAGCTATACTTAAGAGTAAAATACTAGGAAAAGCCCATATGCGACGAAGATTTTTTGTTGCTGTGGGAATAAGAAAAAGTCCAAATCCCATTGACATAATAACTGGAAGTGGGAGAAGAGGAATTACCCAGGCATATTGATATGTATGTTCCATAAGAAAAGAAATAGCAATTTTTAGTTTAAATTTATAGTTCAATTTTTCTATAAAATAAAATTGTTTCCGATTCACCAAACCTATTCTTATCTCTTTCTAAAGGAATTAAAAAAACAAAATAAGAAAAAGAAAAAATACTGGAATTCTGGATTTTTCAAATTTATCTCATTAAAATATTCCAAAATTAAGAATGGGTTTAGTTACTTAAATTCAAAAAGTGAATCAAAGAATTTCGGTATCTAGTTATTAGTTAAAAAAAAATATTTATTAAAATACAAAAAATGGAAATTTGACTTTCTAATCATTTTTGTATTTCTTTCTGTTAAAATAAAAGAACTCTGTTGTTTCGTAACTGATTGATTGAATTCCAAAGAAAACCTATATTTATAGGAAATTCTCGAATATTGCTTATTTCATATAAAAGGAAATCCTAATGACTAGAATTCTCTAAGTTTTAGAATGTCTTGTTTAAGAGACTAAGTATTTTTTTTATTGGAATTCAATTATGGAATAGCTTTCTGAACTTAATTAACTATTTGAATTGAATTTTACCTTCCTTCTTTTTATGTCCCCCTCTTATATGAGGGCTTATCCCCCATATCATATATTTATATATGGAGTATATTTGATATATAAATTGATTTAAATAGAAAATCTTAAAAAACTCTTGTCTTATCCACATTAGACAAAATGAACTAAAGAAGAATTTAGAATTTAAGTATCTTTCAGTATCATTTAAGTATCTTTCAGTATCTAAGTATAAATACTAAGAAAAAACAGAAAGAAGGATTGATTTGCGGCAATAGATGTCTTTCACATACAACTAGAAAAAAGTAATCCCTTTTTGAATGGCAGTTCCAAAAAAACGTACTTCGATGTCAAAAAAGCGTATTCGTAAAAATCTTTGGAAAAAAAAGACTTATTTTTCCATAGTACAATCTTATTCTTTAGCAAAATCAAGATCATTTTCTAGCGGCAACGAGCATCCAAAACCAAAAGGTTTTTCTGGGCAACAAGGAAACAAATAATAAGATTTTGAAATAATCTGAATTGAACTATCCAAAAGAAATTCCAATTATTTAATATGAATGAAAAATTCGGATTAATTAATAAATGTACTTTTATGTGTCGAATTCCTCGGTACAATATTCTTAGAACGAATCCCTCCATTATCATTATATAGAACAAAAGTTTTTGGTATATTGTGTTCTCAGTATTCTTTTCCTATCAAAGAACTTTTTTTTATTTATAATAGAATCCTCATAAAAACGAGGATTCTATTATAAAAAGTAGACTATTCTTGCAATAGGACTTACAACCTCTACCTAATCTTATCCAAAATTCCCATATAAATGGGTTTAGGACTGGTACATCATATTAATAAGAGTGTAAAGGCTTTGATTCTATAATTTTTTTTAAAATACAAAATTCATTTCATTGTAGTTAATGATGAACTTCTAATGTTCCTAAATTCTATGGCCTCTCCAAGTCTCGACGATTCACGATAAAATAACTATTATTCTTTTAAGTTAACTATTATTTAAAATTAGCCGCCATGGTGAAATTGGTAGACACGCTGCTCTTAGGAAGCAGTGCTCAAGCATCTCGGTTCGAATCCGAGTGGCGGCATTCTCGAAAAAGAATACAATAAATTAGAAAATGGATTCAATTCGAAATTTCCAATTTTGTAATGGGACCTTATCGTTATGCTATTTGCAACTTTAGAACATATACTAACTCATATCTCTTTCTCAACCATTTCAATTGTGATTACGATTCATTTGATAACCTTATTAGTTCGTGAACTTAGGGGATTACGTGATTCGTCAGAAAAAGGAATGATAGCTACTTTTTTCTCTATAACAGGGTTTTTAGTCTCTCGTTGGGTTTCTTCGGGACATTTTCCATTAAGTAATTTATATGAGTCATTGATCTTCCTTTCATGGACTCTGTATATTCTTCATACTATTCCTAAGATACAGAACTCGAAAAATGATTTAAGCACAATAACTACGCCAAGTACTATTTTAACGCAAGGCTTTGCCACGTCGGGTCTTTTAACTGAAATGCATCAATCCACAATACTAGTACCTGCTCTACAATCTCAGTGGTTAATGATGCATGTCAGTATGATGTTACTAAGCTATGCAACTCTTTTGTGCGGATCCTTATTATCCGCCGCTTTTCTAATCATTAGATTTCGAAATTCTTTCGATTTCTTTTCACTAAAGAAAAATGTTTTAAGAAAAACATTTTTCTTTAGTGAGATTGAATATTTATATGCAAAAAGAAGTGCTTTAAAAAACACCTCTTTTCCCGTATTTCCAAATTATTACAAATATCAATTAACTGAGCGTTTGGATTCTTGGAGTTATCGTGTCATTAGTCTAGGGTTTACTCTTTTAACCGTGGGTATTCTTTGTGGAGCAGTATGGGCTAATGAGGCATGGGGATCCTATTGGAATTGGGATCCTAAGGAAACTTGGGCATTTATTACCTGGACCATATTTGCAATATATTTACATAGTAGAACAAATCCAAATTGGAAAGGTACGAATTCCGCACTTGTAGCTTCGATAGGATTTCTTATAATTTGGATCTGCTATTTTGGTATCAATCTGTTAGGAATAGGTTTACATAGTTACGGTTCATTTACATTACCATCTAAATAATTACATAACATAAAACCTGAAGGTTTTTTCCTTTTTTGTTTGATTTGAGAACCCTTTGAAAAGACGTTCAAGGGGTTCTCAAAAATTCGAGATAGATCTAATTAGACTTTTTTACTTTTTTCTGAATTTTTTATTTTCCCACTCTGGAATATAGAGCGAACTGGTTAAAAAAAGAAAATCCTATTTAGTATAATAATTGGATAATAGAACCTCTACCCTATCAACGGATAGAGAGAGAACAAAATCTGGATAAATACCAATTCCTATTACTGGTAAAAAGATACAGATTAAAAGAAAGAGTTCCCGTGGTCCAGAATCTACAAAATTTTTGTTTGGAACATGAAATAGCTTGTATCCATAGAACATCTGGCGTAACATAGATAATAAATAAATAGGAGTTAATATCATTCCTATTGCCATTACAAAAGTAATTAGCATTTTTGGCATTAACATAAATTTAGGACTAGTAATTAGTCCAAAAAATACTACTAATTCTGCAACAAAACCACTCATTCCCGGCAAGGCAAGAGAAGCCATTGAAAAGCTACTAAACATGGTAAAAATTTTTGGCATTGGGATAGATATTCCCCCCAGTTCTTCGAGATAAACAAGACGCATTCTATCGCAAGCCGTTCCCGCCAAGAAAAAAAGTGTAGCACCAATAAATCCATGAGATAATATTTGTAAAATAGCTCCATTTAGTCCAATGTTGGTTATGGAACCAATTCCTATAATTATGAAACCCATGTGAGATACGGAGGAGTAGGCTATTCTTTTTTTGAAATTTCGTTGACCAAGAGAAGTTGAAGCTGCATAGATTATTTGCACCGCTCCTATTATTACCAACCAGGGGGAAAATAGATAATGAGCATGCGGTAACAATTCCATATTGACCCGAATCAATCCGTATGCTCCCATCTTTAATAGAATTCCGGCTAAAAGCATACATGTACTGTAATGCGCTTCCCCATGGGTATCTGGTAACCACGTATGTAAAGGTATAATCGGCAATTTGACAGCATAAGCAATAAGGAAGCCAAAATACAGTAGTATTTCTAATGTTGTAGGGTATGATTGATTAATCAATCTTTCTAAATCTAATCCGGGTTCATTGGAACCATATAATCCCATACCCAGAACTCCAATTAAGAAAAAAATGGAACCGCCTGCAGTATACAAAATAAACTTGGTAGCTGAATACAGACGCCTCTTTCCCCCCCACATGGATAAAAGTAAGTAAACAGGAATTAATTCTAACTCCCACATGATAAAAAAAAGTAAAAGGTCTCGTGAAGAAAATAATCCTATTTGACCGCTATACATTGCTAGCATCAGGAAATAGAATAATTGCGAATTCCGAGTAACCGGCCAAGCCGCTAAAGTAGCTAAAGTAGTGATAAATCCTGTCAATAAAATAGATCCTAATGAAAGTCCATCGATTCCCAATCTCCAGTGGAAATCGAAAACATCTATCCATTTAGAATCCTCCTTTAATTGAATTAAGGGATCCTCCAATTGGAAATGATAACAGAATGCATAAGTCATTAGAAGGAATTCTAATAAACAAATAGCTATAGTATACCACCTAACGATTTTATTTCCTTTATGAGGTAAAAAGAAAATTAATGAACCTGCAAATATCGGCAAAACAACAAGTATTGTTAACCAAGGAAAATAACTCATGATAAAGTAATAAAGACAAGATACGTTTTGACCAGAAAAGCCCATGCTCGATTATTTCGAGCACAGGCTTCTTCGGTAAAGAGGAATCAGACGATTCAAGTGGAGTTTTTTGTAACGTATCAATAAGATAGAGCCATGCTACGGGTTGTTTCAGGCCCTAAATAAACGCGGACACTTAAAAAATCTGTTGGGCAGGCGGATTCGCATCTCTTACAACCCACACAATCTTCGGTTCTCGGCGCGGAAGCAATTTGCTTGGCTTTACATCCATCCCAAGGTATCATTTCTAATACATCTGTTGGGCAAGCTCGTACACATTGAGTGCATCCTATACATGTATCATAAATTTTTACAGAATGTGACATTGGATCTCTAAATTTTCCTTTTCAACATAAAAATTTTCGATCTGGTAAAAATGAAATTAGTACTATATAAATTAGATGTATTGTAGACACCAGACGAAGCAATGGTTTATCCAAACTTTAACAAATAATGCAATATATTTCGTAATCTGTTTGTGCGAAAGCGTGAAAAGAGCCAAGAGACTTGAATTTAAGGCTTCAACAGTCATAATTATACGAATTCTACATACTAATTCGAATTAGCCAATAAATTGGCTATCATCTTTTCAATATAAATTATTGCAATATTCAAATTGCAATATCAATGAATTGCAAAAATGCAATATTCAATAAGTAAAAAACAATACTCTGAAATAACCTACTCAAAAAATAGATTAAACACTAATAAGAAAATAAGATTAGATTTCTATTCATCTTAATGTTTCTTATTATTATATATGCGCCTTTGTTTAGAGGATTCTATGTCTAATTATTTAAAAAATTGGATTGATTGATACGAGTTGATTTCCTGTTACGATGGATGGAAGAAAGAATGGATAGTCCAATAGCTGCTTCAGCAGCCGCAAGGGCTATAACAAAAATAGCGAAAATGTCTCCTTTTAATTGGCGACTATCAAATAGATCAGAAAATGTTACGAGATTTAGATTAATTGAATTCAGTATAAGTTCAAGGCATATTAGAGCTCTAACCATGTTTCGGCTTGTGATCAATCCATAGATACCAATCGAAAATAAATAGACACTCAAAAAAAGTACATGCTCAAACATCATTAACTAACTCCTTATCAATCTCGATTCATTTCAATATGAGGACAAGAATTGAACCGATTCAATTAATTAGAATAGAACAATTACACAACAAAAGAGAAAAGAAGGTATTTGTTGTGTTGGCAGTAGATGGGTTTTACTAAATCAAAATTGTGATTCTTTAGTTATTTATTTTATATTTGAAATTCTAAGAATTTTGACTCATTCTAAGTATTCCTTATTGTCGAGCCATAGTAATTGCACCTATTAAAGAAACTAGAAGAATTAGGGAAATGAGTTCAAACGGAAGATAAAAATCGGTTGCTAAATGAATCCCAATTTGTTGAACGTTATTTATGAGACCCTGTTCTACTATTTGGTTTGATCTTGTAGTCCAAAGAATTCCATACCACGACGTATCTGGGATAGTAGTCATTAGTGAAAAAGGAATAGTTATACAAAGGAGTAAAGTAAACCCATCTCCAATCGTCCAATAATTCTTATCTTTAGACCACTCTGAGCCGTTTACAAACATTACAGCAAATATGATCAAGACATTTATGGCTCCCACATAAATAAGAAGTTGTGCGACAGCTACAAAGTAGGAATTTAATAAAAAATAGAATAAGGATATACAAACAAGAACTAATCCCAGCGAAAAGGCAGAATAAATTGGGTTGGTAAGTAATACTACTCCTAGACCTCCTAGTAGAAGAACAAATCCCCCAAATAGCACAAGAATCTCATGTATTGGTCCAGGTAAATCCATTATGGAAAAGAAGAAATTTCTAGTATAAAATTTTTCATGAACTGACTAAAACTAAAAGATTCAAGGAAGGAAAAAGGTATTAGGATATTTTTTTGTATATGCATATAAGTTGTTAAGCAGTAGTTATTCTTTTTTCGTTAGAGTTAGTAAAAATGGATTTTTCTAATAAAAAAAATCCTAATACAAATACCTAGTAATCCGTAATCGTTCTTGAATTCCAAGATTTTTCTTCGTCTATTTTACTTTGAGGCGAATTCCTAATTGTTTGAATTGTGTAATCTCCCATTATGGAGATTGGTAACCGACTCAAAGCAATTTGATTGTAATTCAATTCATGACGATCATAAGTAGAAAGTTCATATTCTTCAGTCATTGATAAACAATTTGTGGGACAGTATTCAACACAGTTACCACAAAATATACAAACTCCGAAATCAATACTATAATTAAGCAATTGTTTTCTTTTAATATCCTTTTCAAATTTCCAATCCACAAGGGGTAGATCTATCGGGCATACGCGAACACATACTTCACAAGCAATGCATTTATCAAATTCAAAGTGTATTCGCCCCCGGAAACGCTCCGATGTAATTGATTTTTCATAAGGGTAGTGAATCGTTATAGGTAAACGATTTGTGTGGGATAAGGTAATTATTAAACCTTGACCAATGTATCTTGCGGCGCGTATTGTTTGTTGACCATAACTAATGAACCCAGTTAGCATAGGGAACATATTCTAAATCTATATATGAAAAAGGTATGTTTCTTTCTCTTGTTTGAGAGAACTTTTGTGTTGAAAATATTCTTACTGTTATTGTATTCTTATTTATAGTGAAACTAGTTGGGAAGAAGTTGTTAATAAGAGATTGCCCAGAGAAATAGGTAAAAGAAATTTCCATCCAAGATTTAATAACTGATCCATTCTCATCCTGGGTAAAGTCCATCTTATTGTGATAGAAAGGAAGAGAAATAAATAAGCTTTAGTTAATGTAATAAAAATACCTATTACCATTTCCAAAATTCCAATTATTTTATTCATTTGGAAAAATCCAAAAAAGGATATATAGGGAATAGAGAAATTCCACCCGCCTAAGTATAGAACAGTTACAAATAAAGAGGAAACTAATAAATTTAGGTAAGAAACAAGATAAAATAAACCATATTTAATACCAGAATATTCGGTTTGATAACCTGCTACTAATTCTTCTTCTGCTTCTGGTAAATCAAAGGGTAATCTTTCACATTCTGCTAAAGAAGAAATTAGAAAAACTAGAAAACCTATAGGCTGACGCCAAAGATTCCATCCAAAAAAACCATATTTGGACTGTGCTTCAACTATATCAACTGTACTTGAACTATTAGATAATCATAGTCGATGATAACATCACAGTTCCCACCGCTATTCCAAAACCGTACATGAAACCTTAGCTTCATACGGCTCCTCTATGATCAGAAAAAAGGAAGGGATTGTTTCGTTTCGGTATTATCCCCTGGGCATAGATAGAATTAGGTAAGATAAAATTGATTGGAAAGCCCAAAATTAGACCAAAGCAATTACGTCTGCTAGAATAACAAAAAAGCGCTTCCGAATTGATCTCATCCTTTATATAATATAATTTTTCTTTGTTCGGTAATAACTTAATATTGGAATAAATCACTCATTATAGCAATTAATAAATGGAAAGAATTTGGCATTAGTTCATGAGGAATTCTGTATGAATAGGGGTAAAGGAAGGAAAAAATAAATAAAGATCCTTTTTTGTATTGTATTCCATATCTTTTGTCCTATTCTTCTTTCCCCGGGAGGGGTATACTTAAAAAAAAGAATAAAGGGTTAATTCGTTCTTGATAGCCATTTCCTTAACAAGTGAATGGGAACATACTCTAGACCGGAATCTGAAGAAAGTACTGCTTGATCATTTCCACCAATATCAAGTCCTTATTATGATTCCTTTTATGAGGAAAAATGTCTAATGATTTAGATTCTCTCATTACTAATCCTGTATGTACTTTAGTGTTCCTAATCCCTCACTAACTTTTGATGGATTGCCTTATGGTTATAAGTTTAAATTATAGTAATAGCTCAAAATATTCTAGTAATGGAATTCCATATCGCGAATCCTTTATTCTTGCCCGCTTCAAGATATGATGACTAATTAAACAATCTCAACCTTGGGGTAAAGAGTTTACACTGCTTATGTTTACTTGAACTTTTTTCTTGTACGTAGGAAACGAGATTTTTTATTTTTACTACAAATTAATAAGCTGTTTTGTTTCACTCATATAGCTATCGAGTTTAACTTACCAACGCGAATACAGAATAAGTAAAGGAAGATAAGCATTCAATGTATTTTAGAGGAAAAAGATCCTATTTTAACGAATCACACGTAGAGATATTGCTAGTACACAAAAAGTTAATGGTATTTCATAACTAATAGATTGAGCAGCCGCTCGTAGACCGCCTGAAAAAGAATATTTATTATTTGAGCTATATCCTGCCATGAGAAGACCAATAGGAGCAATACTTGAAATCGCAATCCATAAAAAAACACCAATACTAAGATCAGCTAAAACAAAATGATATCCCAAAGGGATAACTAAAAAACTTAATAAAATGGATATGACTGCTATAGAGGGACCAATGCTAAATAAAGGAATCTCTCCTCGGGATGGGAGGATATCCTCTTTTAAAAGTAGTTTAGTTCCATCTGCTATAGCTTGAAGCAGTCCCAGGGGGCCAGCATATTCAGGACCAATACGTTGTTGTATCGATGCGGATATTTCTCTTTCTAACCACACAATTACGAGTACTTCTATTGTGATTCCCAGTAGGAGGGCCAAAATGGGTAGAATCCATATAAGTCCGTAGATTTCTTTTAATAATTCCGATTTCAAAAAAGAATTGATAGTTTCTACCTCTACCCTATCTATTATCATTTCAACGATCAACTTCCCCCATAATGATATCTATACTACCTAATATTGTCATGATATCAGCCAATTTCATTTTTTTAACTAGCTGAGGAAGAATTTGCAAATTAATAAAACCCGGTGGACGAATTTTCCATCTCCAGGGGAAAAGACTATCATCTCCTACCAGATAAATTCCTAATTCGCCTTTTGGAGCTTCTACTCTTACATAAAGCTCTTGCTTTGATAATTCAAAATTGGGCGAAGGTTTTTTACCAAGAAATCGATATTCAAAATCATTCCATTCAGGATTCTTTGCTTTCTTAAAGCGTCGGGCTTCTAAATTCTCATAAGGTCCTCCAGGAATTTTCTCTACAGCCTGTTGAATAATTTTTATGGATTCTCTCATTTCACCGATTCGTACTAAATAGCGAGCTAACGAATCTCCTTCTTTTTGCCATTGGACTTTCCAATCGAATTGATTGTAAGACTCATAAGGATCGATTTTACGAAGATCCCATTGTATTCCAGAAGCTCGTAACATTGGTCCCGATAAGCCCCAATTTACAGCTTCTTCTCCGCTAATAAAACCGACTCCTTCAACTCGTTCTAAAAAAATAGGATTCTGTGTAATAAGTTGTTGATATTCAACAACTCCTTGTAAAAAATAATCACAGAAATCTAAACATTTATCCATCCATCCATAAGGGAGATCGGCAGCTACCCCTCCGATGCGAAAGTAATTATGCATCATTCGCATACCCGTAGCAGCTTCAAATAGATCGTATATCAATTCTCTCTCTCTAAAAATGTAGAAAAAAGGAGTCTGTGCCCCGAGATCCGCCATAAAAGGTCCAAGCCATAACAAATGAGAAGCTATACGGCTCAATTCTAACATAATTACTCTAATATAGCTGGCTCTTTGGGGTATTTGAATATTCTCCAAGAATTCTGGTGCATTTACCGTTATTGCTTCTGTAAACATAGTAGCTAAATAATCCCATCGTGTTACATAAGGCAAGTATTGTATAATACTTCTGTTTTCCGCTATTTTTTCCATTCCTCTGTGTAAATACCCTAATATGGGTTCGCAATCAATAACATCTTCACCATCGAGAGTAACAATCAGTCGAAGAACACCATGCATTGATGGGTGTTGAGGACCCATATTGACTATCATGAGATCTTTTCTTTTAAGCGATAGACTCATATCCTTGTTCTTATTCTTTATTCCATGAAAATGGATTATTCCATGAATTCCTCAAAACGA